CAAGAAAATGCGAAGTTAGAAATACTAAAAAACAAAGAAAAAGAAGCAATTTTCTTCTGGTTTGAAAAACCTCTTGTGACCCGTCTTTTCGACTATAAGCGATGGAATCGTCCATTGCGGTATATAAAAAATGATCAATTTGAAAAAGCTATAAGAAATGAAACGTCACAATATATTTTTTACACATGTCGAAGTGATGGCAACCAAAGAATATCTTTTACGTATCCATCCAGTTTGTCAACTTTTTTGGAAATGATACAAAGTCATTTTTCTTTGTACACAAATACAATGGAAAATGACTATTGATACAAATACAAAAGATAAATAAGATAAAGAAATATTGAGACAAAAGATAAATAGAAGAAAAGATAATAAGAGATACGCCCTCCTCCTACATATTTTATGCCCTCTCCTACAAAGAAACTCGTAATACCAACGCCATTCGTAATTCCATCAATTACTCGTCTATCAAAAAAATGAGTTAATTCAGCTAATCCTCTTAGACCCTTAGTAAAAGATGTTGCATAAAAAGCATCTATGTAACCACGATTATATGACCAACTATATATTATATTTATTAGTTTGTCTCCCCAAAAGCGCGTCTGACCCTTTTTTAAAAATGCATTTTTAAAATTAAAATTTTGTAAAGATGAATAAAGGGGCTTATATAAAAGAGATGCTATAAGTATTCCAAAACATGCTAGACTGACTGAAAAAATAGCATTTGAAAAAAATTCATACCAATCCACCGAATCAGTCAAATTTTTATGTAAAAGATTTATAGACGGAGTTAACCATTTTGATAATATATCCAAACCCATTCCTTCTTGATTCAAAGGAAGTGCCAGGGATCCCACGAACAAGGTAAATAGAACCAATACAAGCAAAGAGAATAACATAGTATTATCTGATTCATGGGGATATAAAAAACTTTTTTTTTTACAAGTTTTTAAATGAATAATTAAGGGTTGGTTGATGGTTTTTACCATATTATAAATTTGGTTTTGGTATGCCGTCTTAGAAAAAAAATAAGCCTTCTCATTATTATTCATTATTAATAAAGTTAATAAACTTATATATATATATTTTTTTTTTAAGCCTTCTTTTCCCCATAGAGATACTGAATAAAACGGACTCATTCCCATTTGTTTTCCACTGTAATTTTGAAAATTAGTATTTAAATGCCCTTCAAAAGTAAGTAAATAAATTCGAAACATATAAAATGCAGTTAACCCGGCTGTGGAACAAGCTATTATTCCGAAAAGTGGTGAATACAACCAAGTATCATTAAGAATTTCATCTTTGGACCAAAAACAAGCAAGTGGGGGAATACCACAAAGAGAAAGTGTACCTAATAAAAAAGCTGTTTTTGTAATTGGGACATGTTTTGTTAAACCGCCCATAAGAACCATATTCTGACTTTTATCTGGAGAATATCCAACAATAGCTTCCATTGAATGAATAATTGATCCAGATCCTAAAAACAATAATGCTTTAGAGTAAGCATGAGTAATCAAATGAAATAAAGCAGCTCGATATGACCCCATACCTAAAGCTAACATCATATAACCCAATTGAGACATTGTAGAATAGGCTAAACTTCTCTTAATATCTTTTTGAGCAAGAGCCAAAGTAGCTCCTAATAGTACTGTTATTATACTTATTAAAGACATAAAATTCATTATGTAGGGTATTCCTATGAAAAGAGGAAGAAGACGAGCGACAAGAAAAATGCCCGCTGCTACCATCGTAGCAGCATGAATCAGAGCCGAAATAGGGGTAGGCCCTTCCATGGCATCAGGTAACCATACATGAAGGGGGAATTGTGCCGATTTAGCAATTGCACCGGAAAATACTAGAAAAACGCATAAATTATAAACTAAAAAAGTAAACGCATTATCATTATTATAACTTAAGTTATTGAATATTTCGAACAAATCCTGAAATTCAAAACTACCTGTTATCCAATAAAGACCTAAGATTCCTAAAAATAAACCAAAATCTCCTATACGATTAGTTACAAAAGCTTTTTGACAAGCATTTGCAGCAATAGGTCGTGTGAACCAAAAACCTATTAATAGATATGAGCACATTCCAACTAATTCCCAAAAAATATAAATTTGTATCAAATTTGAACTCGTAACTAATCCCAGCATGGAAGTATTGAAAAAACTCATATAAGCAAAAAATCTTAAATATCCTTGATCATGAGACATATAATTATCACTATAAATCAAAACCAGAATTCCAACAGTAGTAATTAATATTAACATAATAGAAGTAAGTGGGTCGATCAAGTGTCCGAACTCTAAAGAAAAATCATTATTAATAGTCCAAGACCATACATATTGATATATGAAATTGCTATTTATTTGCTGAATAGCCAGATCTGCAGAACAAATCATAACTATACTTAATAATAAAACACTAGGAAAAGCCCACACGCGACGAAGATTTTTTGTTGCCGTCGGAAAAAAGAGAAGCCCGACTCCGATTAAGACAGGAACTGTAAGTGGAACGAAAGGTATGATCCATGCATATGGATATGTATGTTCCATAAGAAAAACCTTTTTTATTTAAAATTAATTCTTTCCGATTCACCGGATCTTCTCTCTTTCGCAAAAAAAAAAAGGAAAAATATATATATATAGATTAGAGATGCAAGACCAAAATTTAATCTTCTTAAGTAGTCTTATTCTTTACCAAATCGTTCAAATCAAGAAGTTACAATTGATTAAATGATATCACCCTTACTAGTGCAAAGTGAATAGTTATTTATTATTTTTTAAGTAATATGGTTCTATATTTAAAGCTATTTCGGGAGATCCAGAAAAAAAAAGCTTTTTTAACTTTAACCAATTTTATTTCTATAGTACGTTGGATACTATAGCTATAGAGCTTTTACTATGAGGATATAAAGAAATCCATTAGTATAGTATGAATTCGTTTTTTTTGTCCGGAAAGTTATAATTTATTAATTATATGTAATATAAATGTAAAAAAAAATTAATGACATATAATCTTTTTTCGCCTTTTTTATAGCAAAGTAGTATTATCTAAATAAAGAACTAGATGGATAATCAATAGTAAATAAAGATTCGTTTTTATTGAATATTAAATATTCTATTAATACTAGATAGATGACTAGATAGATGTCTTTCACATCCAACTATAACAATGAGTAATCTCTTGATTTTTGAATGGCAGTTCCAAAAAAACGTACTTCTATGTCAAAAAAGCGGATTCGTAAAAATTATTGGAAAAAGAAGGGATATTGGGCAGCGTTAAAAGCTTTTTCATTATCGAAATCTCTTTCGACCGGGAATTCAAAAAGTTTTTTTGTGCCGACAAATAAATAATCAAACATTGGAATAATCGGAATAAGAACTGAATGACTTTTTTGTTCTATCCCTAGATCCTAGATAGTTCTAGGGATAGAACAAAAAAGTCTTATTCCCACAGAGGATAAACTATGCGTAAGCTTATTATTTTATTAAGTTAAATATAACTGACATTCTAAAATCAGATAAATATACTCTATTAGTGAACACATATTTAAATGACGTTGTATTCCTAAATTTTAAATTTTAATCGTTCCTAAATATGAATTGACTACTTCAATCTCGACGATTGAGTATGAATAGGTTATTATAATTTTGAGCAAGCCGCTATGGTGAAATCGGTAGACACGCTGCTCTTAGGAAGCAGTGCTAGAGCATCTCGGTTCGAGTCCGAGTGGCGGCATGGGATCTATCTTCTAAAACTTCTAAAATAAAAGCGATAGACTAAGTCCTATTAAGTAATTCCAGAAATTAAACTCCCTGCATTCCGTAATTATAATTAAGGTACTCCCTCCTTAAAAAAATATATATAATATGATTTTTTCGACTTTCGAACATATATTAACTCATATATCCTTTTCTATTATTTCAATTTTAATTACACTATATTTTATAACCTTATTAGTGGATGAAATCGGAGGACTAGATGATTCGTCCGAAAAGGGCATGATAGCGAGCTTTTTCTGTATAACCGGATTATTAATCACGCGGTGGATTTATTCGCGACATTTTCCATTAAGTGATTTATATGAATCATTAATTTTTCTTTCGTGGAGTTTATCCAGTATTAATATGCTTCCGTATTTTCAAAAACATAAAAATAATTTAAGCGCAATAACCGCGCCAAGTGCTATTTTTACCCAAGGCTTTGCTACTTCGGGTCTTTTAACTGAAATGCATCAATCCGCAATATTAGTACCTGCTTTACAATCCCAATGGTTGATGATGCATGTAAGCATGATGGTATTGGGCTATGCAGCTCTTTTATGTGGATCATTATTATCAATAGCTCTTTTAGTCATTACATTTCGAAAAGACATAAGTATTATTCATAAAAGCAACCATTTATTAAAATTAAATGAGTTAGTTTACTTTAATGAGACCAAATACACAAATAAAATAAACAATATTGTAAAAAATACTTCATTTCTTTCTCATAGGAATTATTACAAGTATCGATTGATTCAACAATTGGATGATTGGGGTTATCGTGTTATTAGTCTAGGTTTTATCTTTTTAACCATAGGTATTCTTTCGGGAGCAGTATGGGCTAATGAGGCATGGGGATCATATTGGAATTGGGACCCAAAAGAAACTTGGGCATTTATTACTTGGACCATATTTGCGATTTATTTACATACGCGAACAAAGGAAAATTTACAAGGTGAAAATTCGGCAATTGTGGCTTCTATGGGGTTTCTAATAATTTGGATATGCTATTTTGGGGTTAATCTATTAGGAATAGGGTTACATAGTTATGGTTCATTTAACCTCTAATTGAATTGCAGAAAGGGCGTGACTAATACAGTTAGGTGTAGGACTATATATAAGAAAACTTCGTGTAAGCTGACGAGAACCCTTTGAATCCAGATTGTAGTGATTCAAAGGGTTCGGAATAATTCGGTTTACAATTCATTTTTTATTATCTTAAGTAAACTA